AAATCCACGAGTCTAGAAATTCATTTCAGCCAATTGAACCTTCTCGAACTGTTTCTTTTTAAGAACCAAAAAGATTTGTGCCAAAATAACAGATGCCAAGAAGAACAAAAGACCTTGGACACGTAATGGATCTTGCAGTACTATTTCTGCATCTCCCTGACCAAACCCACCCACATTAGGATTACTCGTTAACGGTTGATCAAATTTGATGGATTCCCCCTCTGAAACAAGAAGTTCTGGTCCTGGAGGGATAATATCAACAACTTGACGTCCATCCGAAGGGTCTGTTATGGTTATTTCATACCCCCCTTTTTCTTTTCGTATGATTTTACTTACTATGCCCCCTCCTGTAGCATTATAAACTGTATTGTTACTCTTGCTTCCGTCGGGATAAATCTGACCCCTTCCTCTATTTCCCCCTACGTATATAGGATATTTTAAAAAGTAAACATCTTTCTTAGTAGTGGGGTCGGGGGAAAGGATAGGAAAGGTGATTTCACTATATTTCTGACCGGGAACAGGCCCTATCACAAGAATATTTTTTTTATTAGGGCGATAGCTCTGAAAAGACAAACTGCCCATCTTTTCTTTCATCTCGGGAGAAATACGATCAGAAGGAGCTAATTCAAACCCCTCTGGTAAAATAAGAACAGCCCCCACATTCAAACCCCCCTTCTTACCATTAGCAAGAACTTGTTTCACTTGTTTATCATAAGGAATTCGAACAACTGCTTCAAATACAGTATCAGGGAGTACTGCTTGTGGAACCTCAATATCCACAGGCTTACTAGCTAAATGGCAATTGGCGCATACAATACGCCCGGTCGCTTCTCGTGGATTTTCATAACCCTGCTGCGCAAAAATGGGATATGCACTTGAAATGGATGTCCAAGTTATGATAGATATCATGAGCGATACGGAAAGAGATCGAGTAATATGTTCCTTTATCCAAGAAAAAGTATTTATAGTTTGCATGGTCTAATCATTGATCTGAAAATTTCTACAATAAATTGGGTAGGTCGCTAGTCTAGTTACCTAGCCACGATTTTGCTATTTACTGGAATCATTTTACTGGAATACTATAGGATGAGTATGAAAGCGACGAAAATCCTCAGGATAGGAAGTTTTTAATGCTTATGTACAACTACAAAGTAAGAAACATCTTAATTGGATTGGATTAATATTGGTAGATCATTTATCAATCATTCATTGAATGATAAATAACTACAAGTGACGGAGATACACGATTTAAATAACGGAAAATCCAATATTTTAAAATAGTATCCAGAATAACTGGAAAGGTAGAAACAAGACCGGATATAATTTGATCATTATGAACAAATCCAAAATCTTTGTAGACAGAACCAATCATTAGTTCCCAACCATGGGGTGAATGAAATCCTATACATAAATCGGTTAATAAAAGAATCAGAAAAGCTTTGACTGTATCACTTAAATTATATAGTAATTCCTGAGCCCAAGAGTTAAGAATAACAAGTTCTTTATTACCTAAAATAGAATAACCGCTTAGAATAACAAAACATATTAGATTTGTTGAGAAGTGCAAAATCGTATGGATACGATCCTCATTATGTATCTTGATTAATTGGATCGTTTCCTTGTGGATTCCTATAGAAAGCTTTTGTAGATGTATCTCCGAATATTCTTTGATCATTTCGTCCAAAAAGAGGATTTCCTCTAATTCCATGAACTTTTCTAGAATACTTTTTTCTTGAATATCATTCAAAAAAATTTCGGATTGACCAGCATTCGACCAATTAGTAACCCAAGATTCCGTACTTTTAGTAAATGAGAGAGAAATCCACCAGGGCAAAAATACTATAGATGCAAGATTCAAAAGAGGAGTGAAGGCTTTCTTTTTTGTCATTTATCACCTGTGAATTTTTAATTAACCCACTTCATTTGTCGACTCTATGTGATCGAATATTTATTTCACTTTCAAACATGAGTTCTAGACAAGGTATTAACTCTATGAATCTATTTTATTTGTGATTTTGTTTGAATCTAGACTATAAAGAATACAGAAATAGACTAAGACTCCACCTCGTCCAAAATATTGTTTCCAGATATCTCAATTCATCAAATTCCAAACAAGTGTTTCCTTTTGATGAATGACCGAAACAAGTATGTTCAAGGAATGAATATTATTTTATTGAGATTTTGAGACGAAAGAACTCCTTTTCTATCCAAAATATTTCGAAAAAATTCCAATGATTCCTCATAGCCAAAAATAGAATAATTGAGAGAAAGATATTGTGATGATCAAAAAAACGAGCGGAAAAACAAGACAGGGGTGGGCTAGTTATCATTACTCCTTATTGGTTAGTAAAGAACACAAATAAAGAACACAAATGAAAGGATAAAAGAGGGGTCGGTTAACAAAACAAAAAGGAAACAATTGACAAGATATGATTTATCTGCATCTAAAGTATCACGTCCAAAGTATCACTTCCAAGAAATCAAATATTGAACTTAAAAAAAAAGAACAATTTCTTTCTTTCGAAATCGTTTGATATATGAGATGGATTGAATCTAGTAGTTCAATTTCTTACTTGTTTCAATTGAGTTGCGTGGATTTGGATACGCTTAAAAACCACAAAAAAAGTTTTGTTTTATGGTTCTTCCATATACGTCGTCTTTGGCTGGACTGAACGTTCTGACGAAATTTCAGTTAAGTTATGTTATAGAAAAAAAGAAGATTCTTGTATTTTTCCCTACTGCTGAGAAAGCATTCATTTTGCAGCCCAGTTCCTTTTCTCAAAAGACTTCAATTGGTACGCGCAAGAAATAGGCCAATTCTGCGGCTTTTTGTTCAATTTCTCGTGGAGTCAAATTCTCATCAGTACGGGTCAACGGAATAGCCCCCCGGCCTCTGATGTCCATATAAAGGACACGGCGAGCATAAATACCCTCTTTAATTTCTATTCTAACGGATTGAATATCTTTTATAAGGAATCGGAGGAATATGCGACGATTTTTTCCAGGAAATCCCCAACGAAAAATACACACTTTTCCTTCCCTTCTATCGAATCGATCATAACCACTACCTACATTCCAGGAAATTGTGCACCACAAATAGGAGCTAATAAAGAGACCCGCAATTCCGTAGAAAGACATCACGATTCCTTGTGGAAAAAAAACGATTTGCTGAGACGGAACAAAAGATATCAAATTTCTACCAAGATAACTGGAAGTTCCAACCAATAAGAATCCTAATGAACCTAAAAAAACGATAAGGGCCCAGCAAAAATTACTTAGTTTTCGAGACCCCATTATAAGTTCTATCCATATATGTTCTGATCGCCAACTCATACTTGATCCGGTTGCATTTTATTAGAATTGAGAGAATACCCCAAATGGTTTTGACTTTACTTTTTTTTTGTTTCCGAAGGAACTCTCATAAACTAGCACTAGTTTGATGGGGAACTAGCACTAGTTTGATGGGAACCTTTAGGAGTAATTCATCAAATTGGTTAGATCTAAAATAATAACACACCTTTCATAGGATCCCAATCTACATTATTGATATACATATAGATCCAATAACGTTACATTTTAGGCATCCGGCGATCCTGATCTATTTGAAACTAACTAGAATTCATTTACCCATAGATCATTTTCTGCAAGCATAAGAGCTTTTTCCTCTCTGTTCGGCGTAAATCACATGTTATACCATATTTCCCGAAATAAATATATCTGTGTTATGGCACAAGTCTAAGTTTCAAAAAAAACGTATGAGGTTGGTCCCCTCAGAGCTAAACAATCTTGTTTTTTTGAACATGAATAAATAAAGAAGCCATTGCAATTGCCGGAAATACTAGGCCTACTAAAGGCACAAAAATAGAGGGAAAATTGAAAGTTGTCATAAAATGGGGTACCTCGATTTACTATTTGCACCTGTTTTTTTTTATTAAATATCATATTTTATATTTATATTGATTATAATTAAGAATTAATAATTGTAATTATTATAAATTCGTAGTTTTTATTAATTAAAAAATGAAATTTGAAAATTCTTATCTTATTAGATAGACTTATTAGATATCTAAGTATTTATATATCTAAGTGAATATATAGAATAAGTTAAGTGAATATATAGAATAAGTCCAAGAAATGTAGAACTAAACTAAATAAATGGACTTATTCATCTATCTACACGAAAGATATGTATGATAATCGACTTTATTATTTTTTTTATTTCTTTGTGTTTTGTTCTTGTCTTCTAATTTAATAAAGAAAGAGTTTCTTACAAATTATCGAAAGATTTGTTAGAATGTAACACAATCGGGATTTTTAGTGAAATGGGATTTTCGAGAGAGGGAGAAAGATACAAAACTGCATATCTATCTTTTCTATATTTGAATTTGATTATATACGTAAGACGAAATTCGTTTTATTTGCCTAATTTCACAAAAGGAAGAACGCGCCTTTTTTTTTTATCTTGTTGTTGATGATGATAAAGACTTTTTAATTAGTAATCGGGAATCTAGTAAAAAAAAAAAGAGTTATCCACCCGTTTGCTACAAATAAAATAATTGACCTTAGTGCACTCTACTTGATTGAATTGGAATTAAAAGGAAAGAAGGCGTGGAGCTTAAATAACTCACTCAGAACGTTTTTTAAAAGATTACGTGGTACGATCAGGTCGAATAAGCCCTTCTGGAATAAATATTCAGCCGCTTGTGAACCTTCAGGTACTGTTTTATTCAATGTTTGTTCAATTACTCTTTTACCCGCAAATGCAATGTAGGAATTTGGTTCGGCAATAATGATATCTCCCAACATACCAAAACTAGCTGTTACCCCACCAGTAGTAGGCGATGTAAGGATTGATACATACAATAACTTTTTATTTGATTGATAATCATATAAAGCAGATGATATTTTAGCCATTTGCATCAAGCTCAAACTTCCTTCTTGCATGCGCGCCCCCCCCGAAGCACACACTATAATAAGAGGTAGAAATTGATTGGTAGCGT